ATGTATCTAGGGAATAGTCGCGTCAAAGTGACTTTTCCCTAGATACATCTATTCAATTCTGATTTTATCTCGAGTATAGGAATTGGATTAAATATTGAAAACTTATTTTCATCTTAAAAAAAACGAAAGAAATTCAATACATTTTGTTCGGTAAATAAATTACCAAATGCTTTTCTAGAATGTCCAATATCTGTTTTATATCTTTTATGCAAACATGTTCCATTTTCATAAGATCTTCTTGACTGTTATTCAAAAGGTCGAATAATGTATATATATTGGACCTTTTGAGGCAATTATAGATCCTTGGGGGCAATTCTGATTGGTCAATAAAAATCGATTTGAATGCTATTTCTTTTTTGTTTTTTCGGAGTTTAGTCAATTTATCATGAAAGATAAAAGGGGATAAAGGAACTGTGTGTTGATTGTTCTCTAAATGTGAGTTTTCTTCTTCCATATGTAAAAAGGGAATAAAAAAATCAATCAAATTACGAGAGGCTTCAAGAAGTGCTTCTTTCGGAGTTAAACTTCCGTTTGTCCATATTTCGAGAAAAAGTATCTCTTGTTTTTCATTCCCATTGCCATAAGAATGAATACTATGATTTGCATTTCGAACAGGCATAAATACAGCATCTATAGGATAACTTCCATCTTGAAAGTTCTGTGGCGTGTTTTTAAGATATCCTCTATTTCTCTCAATTTCTAATTCAATACACAAATCAATTGGTTCCATCAGGCTAGCTATATATTGCGCATTATCAACGATTTCAACATAAGGGGGTAAAACGATATCTTGAGCAGTTACATATCTAGGACCTCTGACACAAATAGATGCGTTGCAAGTTCCATATAGATTACTTCTGAATACAATTTCTTTCAAATTCATTAAGATTTCATGGACCGATTCTTGAATACCCGCTATGATAGAATATTCATGTGAGACTTTCTCAGATTTTACACGTGTGATACATGTTCCTTCTATTTCTCCAAGCAAAGCTCGTCGTATTGCAATGCCTATTGTGTCGGCTTGACCTTTTATAAGTGGAGACAGAATAAACCTTCCATAATAAAGACGTTTACTATCTGTTCTTGATTCAACACACTTCCACTGTAGTGTCCGAGTAGATACTGTTATTTTCTCTCGAACCATAGTAATAATATTTGATTAGATCATTGAATCATTTATTTCTCTTGTTTTTCTTGAAAATTATTCAACAGTCATTTCATTTCTACACACGTCTTTTTTTTGGAGGTCTACAGCCATTATGTGGCATAGGAGTTACATCTCGTACGAAAGTTAACAATATACCACTTCTACGAATAGCTCGTAGTGCTGCATCCCTTCCGAGACCGGGACCTTTTATCATGACTTCGGCTCGTTGCATACCTTGATCTACTGCCGTACGAACAGCATTTGCTGTTGCGGTTTGAGCAGCAAATGGTGTGCCTCTTCTCGTACCCTTGAATCCACAAGTCCCGGCAGAAGACCAAGAAAACACGCGTCCCCGTACATCTGTAACAGTGACAATGGTGTTATGGAAGCTTGCTTGAACATGAATAACTCCTTTTGGTATTCTCCGCGTACTCTTAATCCGTCCATTCTTACGTGAACCAATTCTGGGTATAGCTTTTGGCATATTTTATCATTTCATAAATATGAGTCAGAGATATATGGATATATCCATTTCATGTTAAAACAGATTGCTTATTTATTTTATGTATGTATGTGGTTTCTTTAGCGAGTGTGATTATCCCTGCCTTTGTTTATGTCTTGGGTTAAAACAAATTACTATAATTCGCCCCCGCCTACGGATTAGCCGGCATTTTTCACAAATTTTACGAACCGAAGCTCTTATTTTCATATTTGTTATTCCTTGTCTTAAATCTGGATATATTTCTTGGAAGAAAATAAGTTTCTTGAAATTTTGTGCATCTTGCATCATATTCTCACGCAAGGAATGTTAATGTTCAAGTTAAAAAAACCAATTAATCCTTCGAATCCTTGTTGCGGAGTCGATAAATTGTGCGTCTCCCGGTTTAAGGACTTGTTTCAATTTTGACTGTATTTCCTGGTAGTATCTGTAAAAAACTACGTCGAATCTTTCCTGAAACATAACCTAGAATCAGATCCTCAATATCTAAACGAACCTGTAACATGCGATGCGGTTGGGAGGCGCTTCGGTAATTTAAATTGAATCTTCATGAATCCATTTTTGTTCGTTCAGTAGGGGTAAAACCCCTATGAAGTATCAACTAATGGAGGAGGAACAATATTGGACAACTCATCTCTTTTTTTTTTTTTTCAATTACAAATAGTAAGTTAAGAATTACCATATATAACACAAAATTTCTCCGCCGATTCCCTCTAGCCGAGCCTCCCGGTCTGTCATTATACCTCGAGAAGTAGAAATAATTACAATCCCCATCCCGCCTAAAATTCGAGGAATTCGTTGAGAGTTGGAATAAATTCGCAGACCGGGTCGACTGATCCGTTTTAAATTTAAAATATTTCTATAGGGCCTTTTTGTAGTCCTTCTGTGTTGTAATGTTAAAACCAAAAAATTTTTGTTATTTTCTCGATGTGTTCTTACATTTTCGATAAAACCTTCTTGTAAAAGTATTTTAACAATATTTTCCGTAGTATTAGTAAATGTTATTCGAACCACCCTTTTTTTATCCCTATCAGCATTTCGTATAGAGGTTATTATCTCGGCAATAGTATCCCTACCCATGGTAAGCTAAAATTATTAGTGAATCTAAATTTGATATAATCAACATGTTTTTTTTATGTATTTGGTTATTTATAAATATGACTAATCAATAAGGATATATGCGTGAGATACAATCTTATTTCTTTTAAATACCCCAACTATACCCGATCTCGGTTTATAATACCTCGGGAGCTAATGAAACTATTTTAGTAAAATTTAATTGTCTCAACTCCCGGGCGATCGCGCCAAAAATTCGCGTTCCTTTTGGATTTCCTTCTTGATCAATAACAACCGCAGCGTTATCATCATATCGTATTATCATACCGTTGTCACGTTTGAGCTCTTTACAGGTACGTACAATTACAGCTCTGACCACTTCTGATCTTTTTAAGGGCATATTTGGTACTGCTTCTTTAATCACAGCAACAATAACGTCACCAATATGAGCATATCGACGGTTGCTAGCTCCTATGATTCGAATACACATCAATTCTCGAGCCCCGCTGTTATCTGCTACATTTAAATGGGTCTGAGGTTGAATCATATCATTTTGTAATCTGTTCTTTTAATGCAAAGGACGAAGAAAAAAAGAAATATTCCTTGTCTAAAATAAAAAATTTGCAATTTTCCAAGACCCATTTCATTTCTTTTGCTTTTGGTTCTACTTTAGTTTATCCCTTATCCCGAAATAATGAATTGAGTCCGTAGAGGCATTTTTGATGCTGCTATTGAAATAGCCCTTCTTGCTATATTTTCTGTTACTCCGGTCATTTCATAAAGTATTCGACCTGGTTTAACAACAGCTACCCAATATTCGGGGGATCCTTTCCCCGAGCCCATACGTGTTTCGGCAGGTCTTACTGTAACTGGTTTGTCTGGAAATATCCGTACCCATATTTTGCCACCACGACGTACATTTCGTGTCATTGCTCGCCGACCTGCTTCTATTTGTCTAGATGTGATCCAAGCGGGTTCAAGTGCACGAAGAGCATATTTCCCGAAACATATATGATTCCCTCGATACGATATTCCTTTCATTCTTCCTCTGTGTTGTTTACGGAATCTGGTTCTTTTGGGGTTATAGTTGATGGTTGTTTCTGAATTTCATCTCTACTACAGAACCATACATGAGAATTTCTTCTCATATGGCTCCTCGCGATTTCATTTTAATAAAAAAGAAATGAAATTTATTTAAATTTAAAGATTTACATTTATAGTGAATCTTGGTATTCTTTGAGATTCAATCGAATCTAGTAGTAATTTGTGTATCTGGTTTGAATAGATAACTAACCATTTTCTATTGTATAAATCATAGAATTCTTTTTTTTTTTCTAATTTTTTTTATTGTTCAAATTTATCAATTCAAAAAAAAAAAAGAATGTTTTCGCGGGCGAATATTTACTCTTGTATTTCAATTTCAGAATTGTCTAGTGACTTCTTAGAATATATGAATTTATTTTTGGCTCGTTCCGCCATCCCAACCAGCGAATCATTAAGATTCATTTTTAATAAAAAAAATCTTTTCCATTCACAGCTTACATCGTTCCCATCACTTCTTACTTAATGGTTAGGTTCTAATTTTAGAATGGAGCTCATAATCAAATTTGTTCTCGAGTCAACTTTCTCAGTCTTTATTGACCCCAAGCTCTTAATTTTTTTTGTTCTACGAATTTTAGTAACTAATAAGAAGGCTCGTTTTATTTTAATTATAGATGAATTCTTATTGATGCTTTTATTACATTGCCTTTTATATAAGATTTTATAAAATCTATATAAGCTTTTATAAAATCACTCATAAACCTTACATAGTGGAAGTCTATATCATTTATATTTATTTTTTTCTCTCTTTCTCTCAGCCTTCCATTTATCCACATATTTCTTCTCTATTTTGCTTTACAACTTAAATCCTATTGAGTGTTTTTTAGCAAAAAAATTCAGTTGCTACAAAGATATGACCGATTTATCACATCTTGACTGGTTCTTTAGCTTTAGATCGAGATAATATGAAGTGATGAATTGGCTATTAGCTCTAGAGTTATTAAGTTCCTATTATGGGGCCGATTTATTTAAATCTAACTCTAAAAACCAAAAAAACCAACGAGTCACACACTAAGCATAGCAATTTTATCAAATGTTTAATCGAATTTTTATTCAACCTTATAGAATTAAAATTAGGATTGCTAGTTTTGAGAAAAAGACCTAATGGGTTTGGCTTTATAGTTTATAGATAGAAATAAAAGAAAACTAAAATTTTATTATTCCCCATCTATAAATATCCAAATTTTGATGCCT